TAGACGCCTGGTGGCATTCCAGCTTTCCTTCTCCTTTCAGGACCTATCCGAAAGAGAATCCAGTACTTCTCGGTCGGGAATATCTGAATAGGGCGAACCGCCTCGTGGATATCTTTGCTTCGAAACAAAAACAATTAGAATTAGGCTCGGTCAACTGGAATGTCTATTATCCATATAGGGGATCTTCCAATCGGGAAGATCCATCGACCTGAGACGAAGAGAAAGGTCTATCTATTTTATTTAGTTATTCAGTTAAACCAATGATTCGTTATTGGAGCAGATAGCAAAAACCATTTCATCCGACATGCGTATTTTTGATTTTCCAATGGATTTACATCTTTCATTAATGGAAATTTTTTGATGTAGTGAGTAATAGCTCTGGTTGTTCGCTGTTCAAGAATTCTTGTTTAGGCAGTTCATACCATCCATACATAGTGTTTTGATCTAAGATTTCAATTCTTCCATGTTTCAGCAGTAGCATATTCTTCCATGGAGCTAAGGTCCATGGAAGAAAGAGGTGTTTCCGCGACTCTACCGCCCAGTCAATTCCGTTCCACTTAATCCCTATTTCATGACCACATATCTTTCCGGCTAAGTAATGGGAAACCCTTCTCCTGTTACATGAATCCAATTTTCATTTCATCCGGGAAAAGCCATCTTTTTCTCAACAATGTCTTTGCCATTTGATCCAATAGCCTTCCGTTAGATAGGAACAGATTTGATAAATACTGATAACTCTCAGATGGAGTATTAGAACGGGAAAATCCAAATGAACTATTGGCTCTAAGCCATCTCTGGCGATGAATCAAGAATTCGAAGTGCTTTTCTTTCCTATTCTTGATAAACCAGCTTTGAGATAGAGATGTAATAGGATCTTGGGAAATAAAAACAATAAGCCCCTTTAACATCTCTTCATCTTCATCTGCAAAGAATTCTCGATGTAAAAACACAGAGACAGAGGGCTCATCTTGGAATAGGAAAAAGAGTGGATCCGGGGGGTCCCAAATGAATCGGCTTATTCGAAAAAAGCCTTGTTCTTTGGAAGATCTAGCTCGTGCCTGGTACTGCATGGTTCCACTCTGCAAGAACTCCGAATCCTTCTCTTGAAGCTCATCCTTCTCTTGAAGCTCATCCTTCTCTTGAAGCTCATCCTCCTCATCATCAATGAGCCCCCGCCCGGCCCAATAGGGAAATCCCAAATCATCGGGCCTTTCGATACAATCAAATAGAAAGCCCCAAGGGCGCCATATTCTAGGAGCCCAATCTATGTGATCGAAGAAATCCTCCTCTATTTCCCCTTCTTCAACCTCCGATTCGTATTTTTGATAGAGAAATCTCTGATCAACGATAGAACGAGATCCATTTTGTATCATATATAAGGGATTCCTTGGTTCGGGCCGAAGAAGGAATGTCACTCGATCATTATCAAACTGACTGTAATCTCTTTCTGTCCGCGAGTATACCATCAGAGCGCCTTCTATTTCTACTAGGCCATGAACTAGATCAGAATCATTCTCAACGAACCGATAAGAAGCGATCCTATTTTTTTCATCGGGTCCGGGTAGAGACCAAAGGTCTTGAGCGACCGATCCGGCAGAACAACTCAAAAGATAAAGAAGTATCGTTAATTTCTTCATGCTCGTTCCAAGTTCGAAGTACCATTTGTACAAATAAGGATCCCCTTCGTCACACAATTGCTTCTTTATATAGATAGATATAGGATCTATGAGGCAATTACCTAGAAGTACTTTTTGTGCAACAGCCCTTCCTATCTGATAGAAAAGGATCCCGTGATCCTGAACCGGTATTACATGGGCTCGCAAATCCCAAGTTTGTCTATGAAGAGCTAATCTAATTGTATTAGTGTCTAGAATTGATTTCTTCTGTGTAATACTAATTGATAGGGCCTCATTGGCAAGTGCTGCAAGATCTCGTGCATTGGGACCCATGGCTGTGGACCCGAATCGATTAGTATGGAACATTTTCTTTTCCAAGTGAAATCCCTTAGTATATGAAAGAGTGAAAAAGCGCTTTCGTTGTTGTGGAATAAGAAGCCTTCGTATCTTAATACATGTATTGAATCTATCCGGGGCTATTAGAGCGGGATCTACTTTTTGGGGAATATGAGTCGAAGCAATAACAAGAATATTTCTAGTAGAACATCTTTCACAATCCCTGGAGAGATAGTTCGCTAATAGACCGAGGGATAAGTCCTTCGACTCATTCATATCCAGATCATGAATGTCTGGAATCCATATTATGCAAGGAGACATTGCTTTTGCTAATTCGAATTGAAGGGTGATATAAAATCGGTCTATTTCCGGCAGCATATCCAAAGTTACCTCATCCTTCGCCTCGTTACTTAGAACCTTTAGCCACGACAGCTTCCAATCAAGGTCACCGTCACTAGCATCAATATCGCCACTAGCATCAATATAGTCACTAGCATCAATATAGTCATTAACACCAGTGTCATCATCATCACTGTCCTCATCAATAC